CGGCAGCGGATCACGAAATCTTGGTGATCTTCTCTATCTAATGAATGAGGAGTCCGTTTTGAAATCGTCCGCCCTGCACCCACCCCCCGAGTATATGATTCAACAGGAATCACACAAGGGTAGATTGATAGAAACCTCTGGTAAAATGCCCACCCGTAACCCAGCAGATAAAGTACATTACATAGTCCGTTTTAGGGATTGGCGACTTGCCCATTCAGTGACTTTGGCACTGGACGTTCCAAAAATCGGGTCGGGTGAATTAGAGAATAGACAGACCTCTTTTGGCATTCCAGCCTTCCTTCTCCTTTCAGGGCCTATCCGAAAGAGAATCCAGTACCTCTTCTCTTGGTCGTGAATATCTGAATAGGCCGAACTGGCCCCCGCGGATATCTTTGCTTCGGAACATAACAATTAGAATTAGGCTCAGTCAACTGGAATGTGTATTATCCATATGGGAGATCTTCCAATTGAGAAGATCCATCGATCTGAGACGAAGAGAAAGGTCTATCTATTTTCTTTAATGATTCAGTTAAACCAATGATTCGTTATTGGAGCAGATAGCAACAACCATTTCATCGGACATGCGTATTTTTTATTTTCCGATGGATTTACGTGGTTTCATTAATGGAAATTCTTTGATATAGTGAGTAATAGGCTCTGGTTGTTCGCCATTCAAGAATTCTTGTTTAGGCAGTTCATATCATCCATACATAGTGTTTTGATCTAAGATTGAAATTCTTCCATGTTTCAGCAGTAGCATATTGTTCCATGGAGCTAAGGTCAAAAATATGGAATAAACAAGTGTTTCCACGACTCTACCGCCCGGTCAATTCTGTTCCACTTAATCTCTTTTTCATGGCCACATATCTTTACAGCTAAGGAATGGGAAATCTTTCTCCTGTTACATGAATCAAATGTTTCATTTCATCTGGGAAAAGCCATCTCTTTCTCAACAATGCCTTTGTCATTTGATCCAATAGCCTTCCGTTAGATAGGAACAGATTTGATAAATACTGATAACTCTCGGATGGAGTATTAGAACGGAAAGATATATTAGATAATGAACTATTGGTTCTAAGCCATCTCTGGCGATGAATCAACAATTCGAAATGCTTTTCTTGCGTATTTTTGATGAACCAGCGTTTATATATAGATGTAAGAGGATTTGCTTGGGGAGTAATAAGCCCCTTTGACATCTCTTCATCTGCAAAGAATTCTCGACGTGAAAACACAGAGACAAAGGGCTGATCTTTGAATAGGAAAAAGAATGGATCCGCAGGGTCCCAAATGAATTGGCTTATTCGAAAAAAGCTTTGTTCTTTGGAAGATCTATCTCGTGTCTGGTACTGCATGGTTCCACTCTGCAAGAACTCCGAATCCTTCTCTTGAAGCTCATTCTCTTTATGAAAAATGATCCGTTTGCCCCGAAATGACCTGGCCCAATAGGGAAATCCCAATTCATTGAGCCTTTTGATACAATCAAATAGATTGCCACAAGGGCGCCATATTCTAGGAGCCCAAACTATGTGATTTAATAAATCTTCCTCTATCTGTTGCGGGTCGAGGGCTCCTTCCCCTTCTTCAAACTCCGATTCGTATTTTTCATATAGAAATCTCTGATCAACGATAGAACAAGATCCATTTTGCATCATATCTAACGGATTCCTTGGTTCGGACCGAAGAAGCAATGTCACTCGATTATTATCAAACTGACTGCAATCTTTTTCTTTCCGCGAGGATCCCACCAGAGCGCCTTCTACTTCTAATTCTAATAGGCCATGAACTAGATCAGAATCATTCTCAACAAATCCAAACGAAGTAATCCCATTTTTTTCATCGGGTCCGAATGGAGACCAAAGATCTTGAGCGACCGATCCGGCAGAACAACTCAAAAGATAAAGAAGTATCGTTAATTTCTTCATGCTCGTTCCAAGTTCGAAGTACCATTTGTACAAATAAGAATCCCTTTCCTTACATGATTTCTTCTTCATATAGATAGATATAGGATCTATGGGGCAATTACTTAGAAGTACATTTTGTGCAACAGCCCTTCCTATCTGATAGAAAAGGATCCCATGATCCTGAACCGATCTGACCTGGGATCGCAAATCCCAAGTTTGTCTATGAAGAGCTGATCTAATTGTATTAGTTTCTATAATTGATTTCTTCTGTGTAATACTAATTGATAGGGCCTCGTTGATAAGTGCTACAAGATCTCGTGCATTGGAACCCACGGTTATGAACCCGAATCCATTAGTATGGAACATTTTCTTTTCCAAGTGAAATCCCCTAGTATATGAAAGAATGAAAAAGTGCTTTCGTTGTTGTGGAATAAGAAGCCTTCGTATCTTAATGCATGTATTTGATTTATTCGGAGCTATTAGAGCGGGATCCACTTTTTGGGGAATATGGGTCGAAGCAATAACAAGAATATTTCTAGTGGAACATCTTTCACAATCCCTGGAGAGATAGTTCACTAATAGACCGAGGGATAAGTAAT